CGGCGTCATATACATAGTTAGCACATTCGTCATAGTTAGCAGCTCCGTATCAAGGTCATCATCAATATCGTCACTATCATCAATATCGATATCGTCACTATCATCAATATCGATATCGTCAATAAGATAACCTTTAGGCTTGTCATCCAGGAACTTGTTCGGAAATACCGTAATGAAAGGAACATAGGAGTTTGTCGCTAGGTATTTGACCAAATAGGATCGTCCAGTTCCTATAGAACCTATCACTAAAATACCCCTAGAAGGGGATAGGGCTAAGCGGAGCGAAAAGGGTTTTCCATGAGATGGGAAATGAGAACTATTAGCCCCACACGAGGTTTGTGAATAAGTGATTGTCTGATAATGAGCAAGGAATATCCGTCTTTCTGCTAAACAGGATCTATTGAACTCATAATTCATTAGATACTTTTTATGAATGTCAACTAAGTATCGTAAGTAAATGGATCCCGGTTGTTCAATCATTTGATAACCAGAGTCATTCTTTGATAAACGATCACTATGAGTCAGACTCAATAGAATTTGATCAATCCTTTTTTCCGTCGTTAAGGTGGAGAACTGAACCAAGAATTCTCTTTCTTCATCATCAATCGAATCACTGTTCGCGACCCAGGATTCTATTTTATCATCAATCCAATCACCGTTCACGTTTTTTCTTTTTCTTATCAATGAATAGATCTCTTTACTTGTACGACTTAGATGTCTCGTATTTCTCGAAAAAGTGATTCGATTGATGGGATTTGGTATGATACTGATGAGATCGATGAGATTGATATTCAAATATTTCTTCTTAGAACGTATTGATTTGACCCCATAAGCGGGACCACCACCCAATAGCATGTTGCCGCCAGAAGCAGAATCCCGTATTTCTTCCAGAGAATCTCCTAATTGTTCCAGAGCAACTAGAAAGAGATTCTTTAACCAGAAAGAATTCAGTTCAGATGTAGGATACCTATCCAGAAGTTTTCGCAACTCAATCATGTATGATGGAATCATCAAAGATTTGATCTTTTCTAACTCTGTCTGTAACTCACTAGAGGCTCGGAAAACAAAGAGAAGATGTGTACGAACGAGATATCCAGCAACAAGAAGAAGGAAAAGAATTGAATAGAGGAACTCCCAAGCATTTGGTGATCTCAGATGTGTCCATATCAATGGAATGGGTGACTCATTATTTCGATGAATCATTTCTTCGGACAGAAGAAGATTCTGTAAACACTTACTCGAACTCTCACTTATCAGATTCCGTTGTGGAAGAATCGACCACCACTTTTTCTGAGGAATTGGCCATGATATATCTGATCCATGCATAATATCATGAAAAACGGACACAAAATTTTGACTGCCACTTAGGGAATATTGAAAGGGAATATTCAATATCAAATAAATATTGTTTTTTAAGGTGAAATAAAGATATTTACACCCCGTCCAAGTAAGGAACCAAGGCATATAGGTTTGGAACAAATTCCATTTTGAGAGATTTGAAAAAGCACTATCTCGTTGAAGGGTTCTACCTACTTCCCCCTTCTCAACGTTTTTCTTTAGACAAAGACTCAGTTCTTTCCTCTTTCCGGACGGCACATATTTCTCAAAACATGGAGTGTGAATCAAACCCATGTTTGAATTGAAACGGAGATAGTGATGCAAGTTTTTCCCTTCTGAATCAGATAGATTCATATCTGAAAGAAGCTGACAATAAGTTCTTTCAAAATTGACTATTTGTTCCTCTATTGCAGGTGTTCCAGAAATGTCTGCAATCGAGTAAATAGGAACGGATGGATCGGATCGAATTGAAAAATGGAAAGATTTGTACAAGTTATACGTTTCGTTACCACTTTGTGGAACATTGTTAGGTATGAATATGCCAGATACCTGTGACTCAATTGGTGAAATAGTCTCTCTCTCTCCCAAAACATGTTTTTTTTTACCGAAACACAAAGAAAATATTTTGTTGCGAATGCACAAGATATTGGGGAATTGTGCATATGTAAAATCATAATTATGGATACGGGTCTTTTCCCCATAAAAATGGAATCCTTTGTTACAATAGAACCAGAAGCGATGGGGCTGATTCAAGAATTGAAGTCTATTTGCTCTATAAAAAGAAGATATCAATGAACTTTTCTGAGGATTCAACCAATTGTTTCGATCGTGGGATATCATTGATAAATAGGAATCCGTGTTCTCAAAGGATTTCCTTCGATTTTTTCTAGTACGGAATGAGTCAATCATGCACTTTTGTATCTTGTTGAACAAAAAAGGTAATATTGTTCCTGTATTGATTAAAAATTTCGATCTTTGGGAAGTATCATGATCATACAATAAGAAGGGTTTCAATTTATTCAAATAAACGATTTGAACACCTATTGATTCTAACAACTGATTGCCGGGTTGATCATTCAGACCTTTCAATTCATAGATGCGGATTTCGGCCCTATGAATGGAGATATTCCCGAGACTCACAACGAAAAAAGGAAGTGACTTAGATAAAAAGAGAAGCGACTTGGACAAAAGGAGAAGTGACTTGGACAAAAAGAAACGAAGTGACTTGGACAAATCTTGTTTGTCGATAACCTCGGACCAATCAATCGAATATTGATTAATACGTAATCGATCGAACATTACTCGAAAACGGTGTTTCTGCTCAGAAACGAAATGTTCCAAATGTTCCTGGAAATTCTTGCTTCCATTGGAGCATTTGTATCTATATACATTAGGATCCAGATTCGTGGATCTCTCGGTTCGAGAAATAAGAGGATCGAACCACTTCTTCTTAATCTTTTTCAAATTGGATAAATGTTGGTTGATCTTATCTATTATTATAGTTAGATGATTCAGAATATCATTTCCTATGGGATGCTTTTGAATTCCATATGCGAAGTTGCAATCGGGTCGATTCATTAAAAAGAATCGATTCAATACATTTCTTATGTACCCATAGGTACTATATTGGATTTGAATCTGATTTCGGATCAATCTATATTGATGGATCGCCTCCATTATGTTGTTGTGAGCAAATACCGCTATTTTTGGTTTTGGATCTTCCAAATCATTCCCGCAGGAGATCCGGACCGATTTTTTTTTTATCTTTCGATAAAAAGATTCATTCTCTTCATAAAAAATAGAAGATAGAACCAATAAAGATTTATTTTTCGATTCATCCCCGGAGTTGAATACCTCATTCAATAATTTTCCGTAGGAATCAATAGACAAGCCAAATTCCTTATTATGATAGGCTAAATCCGGCTCGGTTATTGATAGAGTGAATAGATCTGCCATTTCTTGAAATGTCTCTTCTAATTCAAACTCGTGGTGCAACCTGTATCCCCTTTTGTTCCGATCATGGAATAGATGAAATAAATCAAAAAATGCATTTTCGTTCAAGAATGAAATCTTATTGGAACTGTCCATATCCGGTTCATCCTTCGGAACCATATCCCATCCCGGATCTGCTGCAATCGAATGAACTGAGGAGGTATTTTGTAAATACGTAATTATCTTGAATATATCAACTATTTCTTTATTTTCCGATCGCCTCGAAGGGACAAAAGAAACACCTTGTTGTTTCTTCAACAATTTCTGATCTATAGTCGACCTCTCGGTAAGATTCAAACCCAGATGAAGTTCTGACCATCTATCAGAGAAAAAAGAACGAATTGATCTTGTAGGATTCCCAAGAAATTCTTCTATTTCTTCTGGAAGCAGATGATTATTCATCTGCTTCTCACGTTCCGGGAATAGCCGAGCCATTGAGGAATATCCGGAAAGGTATTTTGAGAATCGATCTGATTTTATCTCTGTTCGTTCCGTTTGAAGAAAGGAAGTATCTAAAAGAATTGATCTTTCTTTTAGTTGCTGAATCTCCGTTTGATTGATCAATGTGTGATATTCCGAACCCTCATTACTAATGGAATTGAAAGGATCTATGGATTGATCAGAAAATCCTTTCGATTGGCTAGAATCCGTTACTTGAAAGAAAATGGATCTTATGGAATCATATTGAATATTTGACGATACATTCCGTATCTTGCTAAAAACCCGATTCCTGTTTACCAACCACGCATTGTCTAACCAAATCAAATTCTCTCTCGAGACGTTCCTCAAAAAATCCGATTTGTGCCGATTCTTCCCCCCAATAACGAAGAGATCTTGGCGGAATTGCCACATATGAAATTGAGCGCAATTTTGCAAAAAAATACCCCCCTTGTTTCTCGAGAGGAGATGGGAAACATGTTCAATCTCGTTTGATTGAATAGTCGCCTCAGCTCCTTGTTGTTTGAAGAACCCCCCCTCATCAATTGGTCTTTTTTCACAAAAAGCAGACATGAGATAACAAATCAAATGTTTCACTAAAATTTCGAATAGCTGTCCCGAATTCAAGTTGATTATGTTTCGCTTCTTACTCGGAGAAAGGCGGTCAAAGAATTTCCAATCATGGTCCTTGCGGATCGGATCATTCGTATAGGATACAAAAAAAAACTCCAGATATTTTATATCTTTCTCTTTGAACGAGATCTCAATTCCAGCTGCAATTTCATTCGATATCTTACAGCTGGAATTCCTCTTTTTTACGATCGCATTCCTCCATCGCCGCGAACCCCAGTTAGATTCAGACATGATACACTTTTTAGTTATTGGAAGAACCCAAGTACTTTCTTTCGGATCCATGAAACAACTCTCATAGATCTTTTTCCCTTTTGGAAGATACAGGAGCGAAACAATCAACCTATTGAGATTGGAAGACCAAAAGGATTCTTTCAATGTATAATTGGGGGGTCCAATGGAACGCAGAGGTTTAGGAAGAAGCCCCATCAAATAGATATTTTTTCTTTCGACCCTATTTCGATTGTATATAAGGACCGCTACTACAAGTACAAGCAGTACTACACCTTTGATCGTGCAATGTCGACGAATTGAACCCTGTGAATCACGTGAAATTAGGACACTCAAAGTTCGGGAATCAAAAAGTTTCATAAAGCGCTCTT